AATGAAGTGCCTGATTAAAGGATTATCTTGATAGGGTAAATAATGTATGATTTTACCTTCATTAAGTATTCGAAACAGGTTACACAGCCTATATTTCTATAATTCAATATAGAAATTTATATTGAAATTAAATTATTCCTCCAAATATTTCTATAACTCACTATAGGAATTTATATTAAAATTAAATTATCTTTTTAAATATTTCTATAACTCACTATAGGAATTTGTATTAAAATTAAATTATCCCTAAATATTTCTATAACTCACTATAGGAATTTGTATTAAAATTAAATTATACTTCCGAATATTTCTATAACTCACTATAGGAATTTGTATTAACATTAAATTATCCCTAAATATTTCTATAACTCACTATAGGAATTTGTATTAACATTAAATTATGAAATTTTTATTGTGAAAATTTTTATTATGAAAATTTTTATTGTAAAATTTATATTACAAAACTTTTATTACAAAATTTTTATTATGAAATTTTTATTGCGAAAAATTTCAATTTAAATAAAATTTTAATAATAAAATTTATTTAATATAATATGCTAATTATTAAACTTTTTATGTAAAAAAATTACATCTAATGGAATTAAACCATTTCATTAAATATCAAAAATTTATGTACCTCATATACTAAAATGTACCAATTTAAAAAAGATAAGCTAAATAAGCTATTGGGTTCATACCCCGCTTATAAAGGTTCTCCCACCCCTTTTCTTTTTAATTATTAAAAATATTTCCAATTTAATCTTTATAACTACTTTAATAATTGGCTCTTTAATTTCAATTTCTTCTAATTCTTGATTGGGGGCATGAATAGGATTAGAAATTAATTTATTATCTTTTATCCCTATTATTATTAATTTAAAAAATTCTTTATCAACAGAATCTGCATTAAAATATTTTTTAACACAAGCTTTAGCCTCATCAATTCTGCTATTTAGAATTTTAATTATTTCTATTAAAAATAATTATTTACACACTGAAATTAATTCACTAATAAATTTTATTTTAAATTCAACACTATTCATAAAAATAGGTGCCGCTCCTTTTCATTTTTGATTTCCTGAAATGATAGAAGGGTTATCTTGAATAACAAGATTAATTTTAATAACATGACAAAAAATTGCACCTATAATTTTAATTTCATACTGCTTAATTCCTTTTTATGCAATAACAGCTAGAATTATTTCTATCATTGCTGGATCAATTGGAGGTTTAAACCAACTTAATTTACGAAAATTAATAGCTTACTCTTCTATTAATCACTTAGGATGAATACTAGGAAGTTTAATAATTTCAAACTTTTACTGATTAGTATATTTTTCTTTATATACATTGATTTCCACAGCCATTATTAGTTTATTTAATCAATTTAATTTATTTAAAATTAATCAATTATTCAATTTAAGAAATTTTAATCCATTAATAAAATTTTTATTATTTTGTAATCTTTTATCACTAGGTGGTTTACCCCCCTTCACTGGATTTCTACCAAAATGAATTGTTATCCAAATAATATCCTCAATCAATCCTTTTTTAATTAGTATAATAGTAGTACCTACTTTAATCACTTTATTTTTTTATATCCGATTATCTTATTCTGCCTTTTTAATTAATTACACCCAAACAAAATGAAATTTTTATTATGAAAGAAAAATAAATAAAAGTATCATTTTACATGGCTTAACTCTATTAGGTCTTCCAATTATTAGAATTATTTATTTTACTCTTTAAATCTTAAAATATTAATATTTACCTTTAAATTTGCAATTTAAAATCATCATTGAATATAAGATTTTAAGTTAATTAAACTAATAACCTTCAAAGTTATAAATATAGAAAGATTCTTTAAATCTTAGTGAAAGGAATTAATTCCATAAATAAATTTACAATTTACCACCTAAATTTCAGTCATTTCACCTCGCGACAATGATTATTCTCAACTAACCATAAAGATATTGGAACTTTATATTTTATTTTTGGAATTTGATCTGGATTAGTGGGAACCAGTTTAAGACTTTTAATTCGAGCTGAATTAGGTCAACCTGGATCATTAATTGGTGATGACCAAATTTACAATGTTATTGTTACTGCCCACGCTTTTATTATAATTTTTTTTATAGTTATACCAATTGTAATTGGGGGTTTCGGAAATTGGCTTGTACCTTTAATACTGGCTGCCCCAGATATAGCATTTCCTCGTATAAATAATATAAGATTTTGAATACTACCCCCCTCCTTAACTTTACTTTTAGCATCTTCAATAGTAGAAAATGGAGCTGGGACAGGATGAACTGTGTACCCACCCCTTTCTGCAAGAATAGCCCATGCTGGAGCTTCAGTAGATTTAGCCATCTTTAGTCTTCATTTAGCTGGTATTTCTTCAATTTTAGGGGCAGTAAACTTTATTACAACAGTAATTAATATACGATTACCTTTTATAACTCTTGACCGAATACCTTTATTTGTATGATCAGTTGTAATTACTGCTTTACTTCTTCTTTTATCATTACCAGTTTTAGCGGGAGCAATTACTATACTTTTAACTGACCGAAATTTAAACACTTCTTTTTTTGATCCGGCCGGAGGAGGGGACCCCATTCTTTATCAACATTTATTTTGATTTTTTGGTCACCCTGAAGTTTACATTTTAATTTTACCTGGATTTGGAATAATTAGACATATTATTTCTCAAGAAAGAGGTAAAAAGGAAACTTTTGGGGCTTTAGGTATAATTTATGCAATATTAGCTATTGGGTTATTAGGATTTGTAGTATGAGCCCATCATATATTTACTGTTGGTATAGATGTAGATACACGAGCTTATTTTACATCAGCTACAATAATTATTGCTGTACCTACAGGTATTAAGGTATTCAGCTGGTTAGCTACTTTACATGGGTCACAATTCACTTATAGACCTGCTCTTTTATGAAGTTTAGGATTTGTATTTTTATTTACTGTAGGAGGATTAACAGGAGTAATTCTAGCTAATTCTTCTATTGATATCATTCTGCATGATACTTATTATGTAGTTGCTCACTTTCATTACGTATTATCAATAGGGGCCGTATTTGCAATTATAGCCGGATTTGTTCATTGATACCCTTTATTTACTGGATTAACAATGAATTCACTTTGATTAAAAATTCAATTTTTTATTATATTTATTGGGGTAAATTTAACTTTTTTTCCTCAACATTTTTTAGGATTATCAGGAATACCTCGACGATACTCTGATTACCCAGATGCTTATACATCTTGAAATATTATTTCATCAATTGGATCTATTATTAGATTTATTGCCATCTTATTTTTCTTCTTTATTTTATGAGAAAGAATAGTAAGACACCGAGCTATTTTATTTTCTATTCAATTACCTACTTCAATTGAATGACTCCAAACTTATCCCCCAGCTGAACATAGTTACTCTGAACTACCAATTTTAACTAATTTCTAATATGGCAGAATAGTGCAATAATTTTAAGCATTATATATAAAGAATTTTCTTTTATTAGAAATAATGGCAACATGATCAAAAATTTCTCTACAAAATAGAGCCTCCCCTTTAATAGAACAATTAATTTTTTTCCACGATCATACTTTATTAATTTTAACTATAGTAACAATTTTAGTAGCTTATTTAATGGGAACATTATTTTTTAATAAATTAACTAATCGATTTTTATTAGAAAATCAAACCATTGAAGTAATTTGAACAATTTTACCAGCTATCACTTTAATTTTTATTGCTCTTCCTTCTTTACGATTATTATACTTACTAGATGAAATTGATTCACCATCAATTACTTTAAAAAGTATCGGTCACCAATGATACTGAAGATATGAATATTCAGATTTTATAAATATTGAATTTGATTCTTACATAATTCCTACAAATGATTTAAACTTTAATGGATTCCGTCTATTAGATGTAGATAATCGAACTATTTTACCTATGAATACCCAAATTCGAATTTTAGTAACAGCTGCTGATGTTCTTCATTCATGAACAGTACCAGCTTTAGGAGTAAAAATTGATGCAACTCCAGGACGTCTTAATCAAACTAATTTTTTTATCAATCGCCCTGGATTATTTTTTGGTCAATGTTCTGAAATCTGTGGGGCTAACCATAGATTTATACCTATTGTAATTGAAAGAATTCCTATAAATTTTTTTATTTCTTGAATTAAATCTAATTAACCATTAGGTGACTGAAAGCAAGTACTGGTCTCTTAAACCATTTTATAGTAATATAGCAATTACTTCTAATGAAAAAGTTAGTTAAAATATAACCTAAATATGTCATATTTAAATTATTAGTTATTTCTGATACTTTTTGATTCCTCAAATAAGACCTCTTAGATGAATTTTATTATTTATTTACTTTATTGTTATATTATTAATATTTTGTGTAATAAATTATTTTTTAACTTATTACACTACTCCTTTATCAACTAAAAAATCTTTTAACAAAATTTCATTAAATTGAAAATGATAACAAATTTATTTTCTATATTTGATCCTTCAACTAATATTTTTAATTTATCTTTTAACTGAATAAGTTCAATATTAGGATTAATAATTATACCTTATATATACTGAATTATACCTAATCAATTCTCTTTTTTATGAAAAAATATTTTAATTACTCTTCATAAAGAATTTAAAACTTTATTAGGATCAAATGGTCAAATTGGAAGAACATTTATTTTTATTAGATTATTCTCAAGAATTGTTTTTAATAATTTTATAGGTTTATTCCCGTATATTTTTACTAGTACAAGCCATATAACTTTAACTTTATCATTAGCATTACCTTTATGAATAAGATTTATATTATACGGATGAATTAATCACACTAATCATATATTCGCTCACTTAGTACCTCAAGGTACTCCTAGAATTTTAATGCCATTTATAGTATGTATTGAAACAATTAGAAATTTTATTCGACCAGGAACTTTAGCAGTTCGATTAGCTGCTAATATAATTGCTGGTCATCTTCTTTTAACTCTATTAGGATCAACAGGACCTTCTATAAGAATAGTATTAATTAATTTATTACTAGTGGTACAAATTGCTCTTTTAACTCTTGAATCTGCTGTAGCTATTATTCAATCATATGTTTTCGCAGTATTAAGTACATTATACTCTAGAGAAGTTAATTAAATTAATGTCAACACATTCAAATCATCCTTACCATTTAGTTGATTATAGCCCATGACCTTTAACAGGAGCATTAGGTGCATTAATTACCACTACCGGAATAGTTAAATGATTCCATCAATTTGATTCTTCTCTGCTAATCATAGGTAATATTATTACATTAATAACAATATATCAATGATGACGTGATATTACACGAGAAGGAACTTATCAAGGTCTTCATACATTATCAGTAACTACTGGTTTACGATGAGGTATAATTTTATTTATTATTTCAGAAGTATTTTTTTTTGTAAGATTCTTCTGAGCTTTTTTTCATAGAAGATTATCCCCCTCAATTGAAATTGGTATATTATGACCTCCTATAGGAATTGATTCATTTAATCCATTAGAAATTCCCTTATTAAATACTATTATTTTATTATCTTCAGGAGTAACAATTACATGAGCCCATCATGCCCTTATAAGTAATAATTATACTCAAACAACTCAAGGATTATTTTTCACTGTTATTTTAGGAATTTATTTTTCTATTTTACAAGGATACGAATATGCAGAAGCCTCATTTTCTATTTCTGATTCTGTATATGGATCAACCTTTTTTATAGCAACAGGATTCCATGGATTACATGTATTAATTGGAACAACATTTATTCTAGTATGTATAATCCGCCATATCAATTTTCATTTCTCAACTAATCACCATTTTGGTTTTGAAGCAGCAGCTTGATATTGACATTTTGTAGATGTAGTATGATTATTCCTTTATTTATCAATTTACTGATGAGGTAGTTAATTTATATAGTATATAAGTATATTTGACTTCCAATCAAAAGGACTAAATTTTTTTAGTATAAATAATTTTAATATTAATAATTATAAGTATTATTATTATACTAATTGCCTTTATCACTATAAGATTAGCATCAATTCTCTCAAAAAAAACATTTTTTGATCGAGAAAAAAATTCTCCTTTTGAATGCGGATTTGATCCTAAATGCTCAGCCCGAATACCTTTTTCTTTACATTTCTTTTTAATTGCTATCATTTTTTTAGTTTTTGATGTTGAAATTGCTTTAATTTTACCTATTATTAGTATTATATATTCTTCAAATTTAGTTATTTGATTTTCTACTACTATAATTTTTTTAATTATTCTTATAATGGGATTATATCATGAATGAAATCAAGGAGCTCTAGAATGAACTAATTAATAGGGTAATAGTTAAATTAACATTTGATTTGCATTCAAAAGATATTGATAAAATCAATTTACCTTAAGTTTGAAGCGATATATTGCAATTAGTTTCGACCTAATTATAGGTAATTTATACCCTTACTTTTAATTGAAACCAAAAAGAGGTTTATCATTGTTAATGATACTATTGTGAAATAAACACCAATTAAAGAAATATGAAGATCGAGAAAAAGCTGCTAACTTTCTTCTTTAGTGGTTTAAATCCATTAATATTTCTATTTATATAGTTTAAAAAAAACTTTACATTTTCATTGTAAAAATAAAATCTATTTTTTTATAAATATTTAAAGATAATACTATCATACTAACATCTTCAATGTTACGCTTTAAATTTAAGCTATTTAAATATGTAATTATTAATATGAATATAATAACAATTAATAATAAAATTAATATTAAAAAATAAATTTTTAAATCATTATTTATAATAAATTCATTTTTAGAAGAATTTTTAGATAAATAACTATATAACTGTTGACCACCCAAATACTCATTTCAACCAAAATCAATTATTTTAGTTATTTTATAACCTAATAATAAAAAAGGATAATTAATTCCAATAGTAAAAATTAAAGGTATAAATCATATTGAACCAATAAAATTAATTAATACAGAGTTATTTACTAAATTAAAACTTAATTTTAATTGAAATAATTCATAACCTAAATAACCCCCTAAAAAAATAACAATTAAAGTTAACAATTTTAAACTTCTAGGTAAACAAATTATAACAGGAGTTGGTATAATTATTCAACTTAATAATCTTCCACCCATAATAGCTAAAAATAATAACCCTAATATCCCCTTTAATATTATTCAATATGAATCTCTAATTCTATTTAATCTTATAAAATTAAAATCACCCGATACTCTAAAATATACTAATCGTATAGAATACATAACAGTTAATCCAGTAGATAAAAAATATAAAATAAATATTAAAATATTTAAATAAGATAATATAACTATTTCTAAAATTAAATCTTTTGAATAAAATCCGGCTAAAAAGGGTATACCGCATAAAGCCAAATTAGCAATATTTATACAAGAAATAGTTAAAGGTATATTTAAAATTAATCCTCCTATTAAACGAATATCTTGATAATTTTTTAAATTATGAATTACTGAACCAGCACATATAAATAATAAAGCTTTAAATAAAGCATGCGTTAATAAATGAAAAAAAGCCAATTTAGGAAATCCTAAACATAAAATTCTTATTATCAATCCTAATTGTCTTAAAGTTGATAAAGCAATAATTTTTTTTAAATCAAATTCATAATTTGCACCTAACCCCGATATAAATATTGTTAAAACTGAAATTAAAAGTAAAATTTTACTTAATAAAGTATCAATAAATAATAAATTAAAACGAATCAATAAATATACTCCCGCTGTTACTAAAGTTGAAGAATGGACTAAAGCTGAAACAGGGGTAGGTGCTGCTATAGCAGCAGGTAATCATGCAGAAAAAGGAATTTGAGCACTTTTAGTTATCGCAGCTAAAATAATTAAATAAGAAACTACTTGCATCTCAAAGTAATTTTTTATAGATTCAACATAAAAAATATAATTTCAACCCCCATAATTAAATATTCATGCAATAGCCATTAATAAAGCAACATCACCAATTCGATTAGAAAGAGCAGTTAATATACCAGCATTAAAAGACTTAACATTTTGATAATAAATAACTAAACAATAAGAAACTAAACCTAATCCATCTCAACCTAATAAAATTCTAATTAAATTTGGAGAAATAATTAAAAATATTATAGATAAAACAAATATTAAGACTAATTGAATAAATCGATTTAAATTTAAATCCCCACTTATATATTCATCTCTATAATAAATAACTATTGAAGAAATAAATAAAACAAATCTTATAAATAATAATGATATTCAATCAAATAATAAAGTTATAGCAACAGCAGAAGAATTTATTGAAATTAAATCTCACTCAATAAAAATAATTAAATCTATGATAATAAAATATAATCTTATTAAAAATAATAATAAAGAATTACTTAATAAAATAACAAAAAATAAAAAACAGATTGGAATAATTTAAAATGATATTTCATATCTTTGACACCACAAATCAAAATTTTTATTAAACTATTTAAATTAAATTCATAAAACACACACATCTCTTTTTAAAATTAATAAATTTAAAGGAATTCAATGTAATATCAGTAATAAAAATTCTCGAATACAACCATTTATAGATCTATACAAACCTGAATATAATTCACCATGTTGACTATAAGAATATAAATATAATGAATAAGCTGCTCTAAAGAATGATAATAAAGATAATATAATTATTCTAACTCAAGATCAATTAACAACTCTATTTAATAATATAATTTCACCTAATAAATTTAAAGAGGGGGGAGCTGCTATATTAGAAGAACTTAATAAAAATCATCATAATGTTATACTTGGTATAAAATTTATTATTCCCTTATTAATTAATAATCTTCGTCTACTAGTACGCTCATAACTTATATTAGCTAAACAAAAAAGTCCTGAAGAACATAAACCATGACCAATTATTAAAGTATAGGACCCATAATATCCCCAATGTATTAAAGTTATTAATCCACAAATAACTAATCTTATATGAGATACTGATGAATAGGCAATTAATGATTTTAAATCAATTTGACGTAAACAAATTAATCTAACTATAAAACCTCCTATTAAAGAAATAGTTACCCAAATAAAATTTAATTTTAATCCTAAACTTATTAAAATTTTAAAAACACGTAATATACCGTAACCCCCTAATTTTAATATAATACCAGCTAAAATTATTGAACCTGAAATAGGAGCTTCAACATGAGCTTTGGGTAATCATAAATGTACTAAAAATATAGGTATTTTAATTAAAAATGCTACAATTATACAAAAATAAAATAAATATCTAAGAGATTCCATATAAATAAATCTAAAAATTAAACTATTACAATTATTATATAAATAAAAAATACCAACTAATATGGGTAATGAACCAATTAATGTATAAAATAATAAATATACCCCCGCTTGTAAACGTTCAGGTTGATAACCTCAACCAATAATTAAAAATAAAGTTGGAATTAAACTTCTTTCAAAAAATAAATAAAAATAAAATAAATTTAAAGAACTAAAAGTTAAAATTAATATTATTAATAATAATAAAATATTAACAACAAAAAAATTAGATTTATAATTAAAAGAATTAATTATTTCTCTAGCCATCATTATTAATGCACAAATTCAAATTCTTAAAAGAATTAAACCAAAAGATAATAAATCTATCCCTAAAAAATATCCAATAACTTGAATTAAAAAACTATTAATAAATATTATCATAAAAATAAATCTTAATAAAAATATTAAAATTTGAACCAACCAATAAGAATTTATTATAAAACTAATAGGAATTATAAATAATAATATAAAAATAATTTTTAACATCGTAAAATATTAAAAGATTGAAAAAAATCATTGCCATGAGTTCGAACTATACTAACTAAAATTGATAACCCTAATGCTCCTTCACAAACACTATAAACTAAAAATATTATTAAAAAATAAAATTCATAATCATAATTTATTAAATATATAAAAATTATATAAAATAATCTTAAAACAATAAATTCTAATCTTAATAAAGTACAAAGTAAGTGCTTTCGTTTTAAAGAAAATACTAAAACCCCTGAAATAAAAATAATAATAGACAAAATTAAATTAAAAAAAATTAACATTAGTTTTAATAGTTTAAATAAAACATTGGTCTTGTAAATCAAAATTAAGATTAATCTTTTAAAACTTCAGAAAAAAAAAGATTTTTTTATCAATAATCTCCAAAATTATTATTTTTATTAAACTATTTTCTGATATTACCCAATTTTTACTACTTTTAAGATTCATTTTAACACTTAATTTCACTTCTATAGCTCACCCCCTATCAATAGGTTTAATATTATTAATTCAAACTTTTTTAATTAGAATAATTTGTGGGAGAATAACATATACTTTTTGATTTTCTTACATTTTATTTTTAGTAATAGTTGGTGGTATATTAGTTTTATTTATTTATATAACTAGTTTAGCTTCTAACGAAATATTTAAATTTAAAATAAATAATCTTGTCATAAATTTTATTATTATAACTTTTTTAATTACAATTTTTTTAATTAATGATAATTTTTTATTATTAACAAAAAATTTTGAATCAATTAATTTTTTAATAATTCAAGAAAATGAAAATTCACTTAATTTAATTAAATTATATAATAACCCTTCCATAAACATAACATTAATATTAATTAATTACCTTTTTCTTACATTAGTAATTATTGTAAAAATTACAAATATTAACTATGGTCCTTTACGACAAAATAAATAATGTTCCAACCAATTCGATTTAAACATCCTTTAATTAAAATTGCTAATAATGCTTTAATTGATCTTCCCACCCCTTCAAATATTTCTATTTGATGAAACTTTGGTTCTTTATTAGGATTATGTTTAATTATTCAAATTGCTACTGGATTATTTTTAGCAATACATTACACAGCCAATATTGAACTAGCCTTCAATAGAGTAACTCATATTATTCGAGATGTAAACTATGGATGATTACTACGAACACTACACGCTAATGGGGCTTCTTTTTTCTTTATTTGTATTTATATGCATATCGGACGAGGATTATACTACGGATCTTACTTATACACACAAACATGATTAATAGGAGTGATTATCTTATTCTTAGTTATAGGAACAGCTTTTATAGGATATGTTCTACCCTGAGGTCAAATATCTTTTTGAGGGGCTACTGTAATTACAAATCTTTTGTCAGCAATTCCTTATTTAGGTACTTTTTTAGTACAATGATTATGAGGGGGGTTTGCTGTTGATAATGCTACATTAACTCGATTTTTTACTTTCCATTTTTTACTACCTTTTATTGTATCAGCAGCAACAATAATTCATTTATTATTCCTACACCAAACAGGTTCTAATAATCCTTTAGGATTATCTAATAATATTGATAAAATTCCATTCCACCCTTATTTTACTTTCAAAGATACAGTAGGATTCACAATTATAATCTTAAGTTTAATTTTTATTTCATTATGAAATCCTTATATACTAGGAGATCCAGATAATTTTATTCCAGCTAACCCCTTAGTAACTCCTGTTCATATTCAACCTGAATGATATTTTTTATTTGCCTATGCTATTTTACGATCAATTCCTAATAAATTAGGGGGAGTAATTGCATTAGTTATATCTATTGCTATTTTAATAATTATACCTTTTTATTTTATAAGAAAATTTCAAGGACTACAATTTTATCCTATTAATCAAATTTTATTTTGAATAATAGTAACAATTATTTTATTACTAACTTGAATTGGAGCTAAACCTGTTGAAGACCCTTTTATTATTACAGGACAAATTCTAACTATTTTATATTTTACATACTTCTTTATAAATCCAATTATCCATAAAATATGAGATAAATTAATTTACTAATTAATGAGCTTGAATAAGCATATGTTTTGAAAACATAAGATAATAATAATAATTATTATTAATTTAAATTACTAAAAAAATTTAATTTATACAAAAATAATTATTATTAAATAAATTTTTAATCCAACAAAAAATATTAAAAAATTTAATACCACAGGAAGATATCTTTTTCAAGCTAAATATATTAATTTATCATACCGATACCGAGGTAAAGTACCCCGAACTCAAATAAAAATAAAAGAAATAAAAACTAATTTTATATAAAATAATACAGAAAAAATTCTAGAACCTAAAAAAAGTACTGAAAAAAATATTCTTATAAATAAAATTCTTGCATATTCTGCTAAAAAAATTAAAGCAAATCCACCACTTCTATATTCTACATTAAATCCAGATACTAATTCTGATTCACCTTCAGCAAAATCGAATGGGGTTCGATTAGTTTCAGCTAAAGAAGAAGATAATCATATTAATATTAAAGGAAAAGTTAAAAATATAAATCAAATGTTTTTCTGATAAATTTCAAAATCAATTAAATTAAAACTTCCAACTAATAAAATAAAACATAATAATAATAAAGCTATACTTACTTCATAAGAAATAGTTTGAGCAATAGCTCGCAAACCTCCTAATAAAGCATAATTAGAATTAGAAGATCAACCTGAAATTATAGTAGCATATACTCCTATTCTTGTACAACATAAAAAAAATAATAAACCTAAATTAAAATTTAATAAATTACTTAAATAAGGAAATATTAATCAAATTAATAAAGATAAAAATAAACTAATAACAGGAGAAATATAATAAATTAAATAATTTGAAACAATAGGTAAAGTTTGTTCCTTAGTAAATAATTTAATAGCATCACAAAAGGGTTGAGGAATACCATAAATTCCTACTTTATTAGGGCCCTTACGAATTTGAATGTATCCTAAAACTTTACGTTCTAATAAAGTTAAAAATGCAACCCCCACTAAAACACAAATAATTAATAATAAACTTCTTACAATAGTTATTAATAAATCTAATATACACAAGTATTACTTGTAAATAATTTACATATTTGAATTCTAAATTCAAAACACTAATCTGCCAAAGTAATTTAATTATTAATAATATTCAATTATGAAAATTTTATTTAAATATTTGGTCCTTTCGTACTAAAATATTATAATTTATTAAAGATAGAAACCGACCTGGCTTACGCCGGTCTGAACTCAAATCATGTAAAGATTCAAAGGTCGAACAGACCTAAACTTTAAACTTCTACATTTAAAAATAACCTTTAATTCAACATCGAGGTCGCAATCTTTTTTATCGATAAGAACTCTCTAAAAAAATTACGCTGTTATCCCTAAGGTAATTTAAACTTATAATCAATAAAATTGGATCATTTATTCATAAATCAATGTTTTAAAATAAAAAAAGTTTATTAAATTTTTCAATCACCCCAATTAAATAATAATTATAATAATAAAATTTATTAAATTCTTTAAATTATAATTATAAATATTATAAAAATCTATAGGGTCTTCTCGTCTTTTAATTTTATTTAAACCTTTTAATTTAAAAGCTAAATTCTTAATTTATTAAAATGAGACAGTTTATACTTCATTCAACCATTCATTCCAGCCTTCAATTAAAAGACAAATGATTATGCTACCTTTGCACAGTCAAAATACTGCGGCCTTTAAATATAAAATCAGTGGGCAGGTTAGACTTTAAATTATTTTCAAAAAGACATGTTTTTGATAAACAGGTGAGTATAATATTTGCTGAATTCCTTATTTTAATCTTTATAAAATTTATATATTATAAATAAATTAATACTAATTTTATCATTATAACATAAATTAATTATTCAATTTATTTTTTTTAATAATTAACTAAAAATAAAATAAATTAATATTAATATAAAATTAATTATAACATTTTAATTAAAAATGAAAATTTCTAATCCTATTAATTTTATTAATTTACAATAAATTATTTATAAGTTAAAATTTATAAGCTCATCCCCATAAATTTTTATATTTAAATAAATTAATTTTTTAAATTAAATTAATTTAATTAAATATATGAATTAAATTCATTTCTTAAAAAACTAGATATATTTAAAAACGATTAACATTTCATTACTAAAATTATATTAAAAATATTTTTATCACAATATATTTATTATAATTTTAATTCTTTTAAATTCGAGAAATTTTTAAATAAAAATATTATTTAATAAACCCTGATACAAAAGGTACAATAAATTAAATTTACTTTAAAAATAAAAATATATTATTTCAAATATCTATCACTATACAAATTTATTATTATTAAAATTATTTAATCCACAAAAAATACAATAACATACTATATTAAAATTATTTTTATTATAAAAAATATAAATCTATTAAAAATTAATAATCTAATTTTAATCAAATTAAATGAATTACACAATAACTTTTCAATGTAAATGAAATGCTTTTTAATCAAGCTCTAACTTGATCATTCTAGATACACTTTCCAGTACATCTACTTTGTTACGACTTATCTTTCTTTAAAAGAAAGAGCGACGGGCGATGTGTACATGTTTTAGAACTAAAATCATAATAATAATTTAATTAATATTACTATTAAATCCACCTTAAAAATTATATTTCAATAATTTAAACGTATAAATAAAATTATTGTAACCCATTTCTGCTATATTATAAACTGCACCTTGATCTGAAATAAAATTTTATTGAATTAATTGAATATTAGTCTCTTTTAAGATAATCTGTTAACGACGGTATACAAATTTAATTAAATCTAGTAAAATTTAACGTGGATTATCAATTAAAGAACAGGTTCCTCTAAATAGATTAAAACACCGCCAAATTTTTTAAGTTTTAAGATTATATCTATTACTACCTTAGATTAATTTAATTTATACTTTATATAATAGGGTATCTAATCCTAGTTTATTATTAAAATTTTATAGCTTCATTTTATTTTTTAAAAAATATTATTAAATTTATAATTTAACCTAAAATTTTAACTTTTAATTTTTAATTTTTAATTTAATTAACTATAATCTAATAAAATTTATTTTTATAATTTGTATAACCGCAGATGCTGGCACAAATTTATCCTATAATAAAATTTATTACTAAATCAAAATTTCTTTTATCATTTAAAATTAAATACTGAGAATCAAATTTTTTTAAAATATTTTTTTAAAATACTTTTTAATCTTACAAAAATTTACATGTAAAATATAAATATAATAAATTTATAGCTAAAATAAAACTTTTTATTTAATTCAATTATTATAATTAATAAATTTAAAATTATAATAATAAAAATTTAATTCTATTAAATTTAATAAGGAATAAATTATAAAATTAATTATAAAAATCTATTAAAATTTAATAATTAATTAAACTTAATTTTTGTACCATTATTGGCATTTTTAATAAATAAATTTAGATAATTAAAATTAATTTTTATTTTAATTATTAAATATATTTTATATTAAATTAAACTAGTACATAATAATATATTTTTACTATTATAATTTTAAATTTTGTAATAAATTTATTTGATATTATTAATATGAAATTTAACAGTTATTTAAAAAAAAAAAACGTTTCTCACCGTTAATTTAATTTTTTACAAGTAATTTTTAATTAAAAATTTAATTACATAAACTCACAAACAATAAATATTTTCATTGTTCATTACATAAAAAAACTTACATTAAATTTAATTTATAAAAATAGAGATTAATATTATATTAAATAAATTTTTCAATACTTAATTCTCACTATTAAGTAGATTTAATAGTTAATTTTTAATTTAAAATTAATAATTTAATTTATGATTATTTTAAATGTAAATAATAATTTTAGTAAAATTATTTAATTAAATAGTCAAATTTTATAATAATTTATATTAATATTCAATTAGACAGATTTAATTTAAATAAAACTGATAAAAAAATAGATAAAATTTTAAATTTAAATAAGGCTTGGTTTAAAGAATCACTCCTCTTTTTTTTTTCTCTCCTTTTTAAAAAAAAAGAGGGGTGATTTTTTAAACAAAAAAAATGTTTTAATATGTAATTTATTTTTTATTCCTATTTTCTAATAAATATTTAATAAGAATGGTATACATAAATATATAATTATTATTAATAAATTTATTAACGGTATATATTTATATGCATATTAATATATAAATACTTATATTATATTAATATATAAATCATTGCCTTATATATATATATTTATTTCATATTAAAATATTTTTTTTTTTTTTTATTTATTATTATATTTTCTATCTTTTAATTGTATTTATATCACTCAATTATATTATAAATAGTACACTTTTTTTATATTATTATAAATAATTATATATTAAATGAGTATTATATTTATTTATATATTATATTTTAATATTCTTAATATTTAATAAATTTATATTATTATAAAACTTTCTTACATAAATAATAGATAGATACATATATTAATATATTAAATATTTAATAAGGTAATTTGCCTTACCATTTTTACTAAAAAAATTTAATATAAAAAATAATCCAAAAGATTAAAAAATATAATTCATACATTTATTTTAAATTAAAGT